AAAGGGATGAAAAGCATTTCTTTTTGATATTTCAACAAATTTTTCAGAAATATCTGCGTATGGATATACAAAAGTTATGGTCTAATATAAAACAAATACTTATTAACACTCCATATTTTTTTGCAAAAAAAGGACATATGACGAATAAAATATCTTTCATAACGGAGGAATCAAATAAGATGAAACAAGATAAATTCAAAAAGATGATTACAAGTGGAGAGCAAATGGAAAAGAAACGAAAAAATATCGAGAAAGAATTACTTGAAGAAGAACTAGATTTAGATCAAGAGGAACTGGATAAAATGAATGAAGATAAACTCGATTCAGATGAAGAGGAATCAACAGAATATGAAGAATCATCAGAATCAACAGAATACGAAGAATCACAGGAATTAGAAGAATCAATGGAATCTGAAAAAGATATACCTTACATGGATGAGATCCATTCTTATCAAAGAAAAACAGGTTTGACTGAACCGTTTCAAACTGGGAAAATTATCAAAAAAATCCCAAGCGAAATGTTCCATATACCTGCTCCATTAAGGTGCTTCTGGAGGAACTCGTATGCAAGAAGGAAGTTTCAGCTTAATGCAGATGGGTAAAATATCTTCGACTTTATTGAATTTTCAATTCCATGAAAACTTATTTTTAGTGTCACTTCTTACATCGCCTACAAAAAGATAAAGGATCTTTTTTAATATGAAATGGATATTTCCGTAACTTTAATTTTGAATTTTTAACTTATACTTACTGAAAGATAATAAAATATGAAAAAATCTAAACGAGGGATTTCTGCTCCACGTAATAAATTCAAAAAGATGATTAAAAGTGTAGAGCAAACGGAAAAGAAACGAAAAAATATCGAGAAAGAATTACTTGAAAAAGAAATAGAAACAAAAGCAGAAATAGAAGAAAAAGAAAAAAACCTTGCTTATGATGAAGATGCTAATCAAAATTTAAAAAAATCAATAAAATCAGAAGAATCAACGGAATCAGAAGAATCAACGGAATCAGATGAATCAACGGAATCAGAGGAACCAACAGAATTTAAAGCATCCTTGACTTTTTGGCTGGCTTCAATTCTGAGTTCTCGATTATCCTCTAGGGGAGAATCAGAAGAATCATCGGAATCAACAGAATATGAAGAATCAAATAAGGGAAAATCGCAAGAATCAGAGGAATCAACAAAATATGAAGAATCAGAAGAATCAACGGAATCTAAATAATAACAAGAATTAGAAGAATCAACAGAATCTGAAGAAGATATAGTCATCTTCTTCTTTTTTTTTTATTTCTTTTTGTATTTTTTGTTATAATTTGAGATTAAACAAAAAAAAAATAAAGGATCTTTTTTAATATGAAATGGATATCTCCGTATCTTTTGTTACTTTGAATTTTTAACTTATACTTACTGAAAGATAATAAAATATGAAAAAACCTAAACGAGGGATTTATGCTCCACGTATGAATCGGCGTTTATCTTCCAAACGTTTTCGTTTACTTAGAACTATACGACGTAAAATACAAAAAGGACTTATTCATATTCAAGCAAGTTCTAACAATACCATTATAACTGTTTCAGATTTTGAGGGTCAGGTAGTTTCATGGGATTCCGCTGGTACTTCTCGATTCAAGGGTCCAAAAAAACCAACACCCTATGCTGCCCAAACCGCAACAAGAAATGCTATTTATATGTTAGTGAAACAGGGTATGAAAAAAGCAGCAATTAAGATAAACGGTGCTGGTCCTGGAAGAGCTGCAGCATTAAAAAGCGTTGTTCATAGTGGTGTAAAATTAAGTTTCATACGTGATGTAACACCTCTGCCACATAATGGATGCCGGCCCCCTAAAAGAAGACGTGTTTAAAAAAAATCTTTTGATTAATTGAAAAAAAAAAGGTACGGTGTATACCTCACCCTTTGAAAAGTAACCATAGAAACGATGGAACCCACTATTTTTTTGGAATCAATATTGAATTCTTTATTTAAGAATGGGAAGAAAAGCAAGAATCGTGGTTGGGTAGGTTCAATAAGATTGAATTTTATTCAATGAGCAGAGTGAGACGAGGATATATAGCTCGAAGACGTCGAAAAAAAAATCGTTCTCTTGTATCAGGTTTTAGAGGAACTCATTCAAGACATACTCGAATGATTATTCAACAGAAAATGAGAGGTTTGTTTTACTCTCATCGAGATAGAGGCAGTAAAAAGAGGTATTTTCGTCGTTTGTGGATCACTAGAATAAATGCAGTAACTCGTGAAAACCAAACATTTAATAGTTATTGTAAGTTTATCCACAATCTGTATAAGAAGCAATCTTTTCTTAATCGTAAAATACTTTCACAAATATCTATATCAAATAAGATTGGTTTTTGTAAGATTCCTAAAATAAGGTTTGTTAAGAGATACTCCAATAATTTATTAGTAATGATTAAAATAAAATTTCCCGGGGAATGAACTCCGGGAAGATCCGCAATGAATTTTATTTTTCTTATTTATTAGAAAATAAAAAGAAACCCATTAAAGAAATACAATTGATATTAAGAAGATCTCCTCAAGAATTTGATTATAGTGAGCCTTTCCTCGAATATTTTTCTTATGTATTTGAAACTCGCATTTTCCTTTTTTGAATATGGAGTATTCCATATTCAAAAAAGGAAAATTGAGAAAAATAACATCTGGTTAAGATTGATCTAAACCTATTTTATTATTATTAAATTATTTTTATGGACGACAAGAAATTTATCATACTTGTAAAACTCAAAGTCAAGAAAATGCTGTCAACGTTAAAAGAGCTCGGTCATTATTATGAAAAATTTAGGATTGTGACTTTTTTTATAATTAAAAATATAATATTAAATTAAGAAGATAATAAAAAAAATGAAGAGAAATTGAATTATCCAATATAGTTGTGGAGTTGTTTTATAATTAAAATTAATATATAATATATATTATACACTAAAAAAAATGAAGAGAAATTGAATTATCCAATATAGTTGTGGAGTTGTTTTATAATTAAAATTAATATATAATATATATTATACACTAAAAAAAATGAAGAGAAATTGAATTATCATTAAGTAGAAAAAAAAATATCTATAATGGGCATTGCAGTGGTATTTTTCATTGTCTATGCTTAGGGGATTCATAAAATAATATATGAATCCTATATCCTATGTACTGGATCTTAATTGAATCATATATCCCGCAATAGTAAACAGGCAGGAAGGAGTATGATGGGAGGAACTCGACCATGAAAGAAGAGTTTGACCATCTATTAATACGAGCCAATGAGATTTTATGGGATTTAAAAAGATTGAATCATAATTACGACTCTTTTACCATTGAATCTTTTTTCGGCAGTAAATTGGGCCGACTCCTTTACTTAAGCTTGGGTTTGAGGACGGTCCGGGATCTCGTGAATGTGGATGCTCTAGCTCTTGGGATAGGCATCTTCGAGTCCGATTTTTCGGAGATGGATAGAAAAGAATTTTTGGGGAGTTTTGAAGCTCTTTACGAATTCTTTGAAAGCTATTAGTTAGAGCACCTCACCGTTTGAGAGGTAACCATAGAAATCACTATTTTTTTGGAATGAATATTGAATTCTTTATTTAAGAATGGGAAGAAAAGCAAGAATCGTGGTTGGGAAGGTTCTAGTAGCAAAAGCCATTGGAATCAATATTTGATATATTGAAGTATTTTGTTATTGATTGACCCTAGTCGGAGAAAAGAATACTAAATTAACAAAGAAATTATTTTTACTAGCCAAGGTCATGGACCAATTCAGTGAGAAAACTTTTCACGCACGGGTGTTTCTGACTGGTGAAATTTTAGTATGTCATCTCGATAATAGATTTCGTAACGGGACAAGTTTATTAGTTGGAGGTCTAGTACTGTTAGAATACAACGAGAATAAACCTTAAAAAAGAAGGTTTTATTATATCATTGGCATTGTAGCGTATGGCATTGTTATTAGGCGGAAAAAAAAAGAATCAAAAAAAGTTTTCATTTAAATAAACCGATCAAAAAGAAGAAAAATAGTAGAAAGTATTTTGTTTTTCTAGAAACAGCAGTAAATAAATTCAACGAGAACATGTTCCACGTACGTTTAGATCATAGTCGTTCTGTCTTATCTCTCTGCTAATATGCGTCATAATCATATACATGTATTACTGAAAGATAGAGTCAAGAAAAATAGATGAGTCTTATTTTTTCGCAATAAATGAAACAAAGAAAAAAGAAAATACATAATAAATATGAAAATTGGAGCATCAGTTCGTAAAATTTGTAAAAGATGTCGATTAGTTCGTAGACGTAAACAACTTACTGTGATTTGTCCCAATCTGAAACATAAAAAAAGGCAAGGTTAATCTTTCTCATTAAAAAAACCTTCCTTTAGAAATTCTTAATCATTTTGTTCAACGATTTTATCGATACAGGAAAAAAGGAAAAAGTTTTTTTATTGCTGCAATGGTACTATCGATAATTATATTATTATTTTGTTTTAATAAATAACATTGAAGAATTTCAAAATGGAAAGAGAGGGATTCGAACCCTCGGTAAACAAAAGCCTACATAGCAGTTCCAATGCTACGCCTTCAACCACTCGGCCATCTCTCCTAATATTAAAATCTCTATATATTATATATATTTTCTATATTTTTTGATGAAGAACTGAGTGAATGGGGAATTTTCTTATTACTAAAAGGTTTCATAAGAATAAATAATACCTTTCCAATTTGATATTTTCTTTTAAATAAAATACTCCACGGATCTATTTAAATCGTCCCATGAATTTGTTATTTCAAATTTTTAGATTAATGATGTGGCATATTTATTATGCCACATATTATGCAAATAAAACATATAATTAATATTTGGAATTTTTTTTTATGATGAAAAGATTTTTCCGTTGTTTGAATTCTAACAAAAAAAAAACTTCTTTAATTATCTACATAACATAATCAAATAAAATCTTTTTTTGTTTTATTGAACTTAAATGAAACAAAAACCTATTGATTAGTGTAATATTAAATTGGAATAAAAAGTCAACTATTTCATATTCATATCTTTCCTTGTCTTTTTTTTTTTTACGTAATTTTTTACTTTATATTTACTTTATTGTTAAGATCATTTTCTCGAGGGGTAATGAAAAGAATTATATGATGGATTAGTAATTATGCCTAGATCGCGTATAAATGGGAATTTTATAGATAAGACCTTTTCAATTGTAGCCAATATATTGTTGGGAATAATTCCAACAACTTCAGGAGAAAAAAAGGCATTTACCTATTACAGAGATGGTGTGATTTGATTCTTTTTTCTTGTTTTTTTTAGCCTGTAGTTAAGTCTTACAAGAAATTAAGTTTTCCAAGAAAAACGTATTGCGGGATAGAAAAAACCTAATAATGAAAAGAAACCTACGCTTGGTGAAGGTAAAGTTTGTGAGGGTAAAACAATAAATTCCTTCTGTCGTGTATCCTCGATTGATGCAATCTCAGATGCTTTAATCATCCATTTGAGCATTGAACAAAAGATTAAACCCATAGGTTTCTTCGTATTGCGAGTCAATCCTACTCTACTAAATACCCTATTAAGTATAGGGAAAAAGTACTACATTTAGAAATCAACAAAACAAAAACTTTGTTCGAAATAACCCCTTTCCTTATAAGTATCGGGACTAAAAAGAATGGTTGGGACAACAAACATCCATTTCGTTCGTACTTTGGATACCCATAAAACCATAAAAGATCGTTGAAGTAACTAATTCCCAGAAACAGAAAGCGTTAATAACAAAGAAATTATTGGAGTTACCTCTTTCATTTCATCGACTACTAATATGTATTCATTTCATCTACTACTAATATGTAGTAGTAATATGAAGAGTTGGTGTTTAAGAAAAAACCTCTGATGAGAAGGTTGACTAGAGATTTCTAGTAAGAATACTAGCTTCTTTCAGTTCATAATAAGATGAGAATAGTTATATTTTAATTCTGAAGATTTTTTCTTCAGTATTATGTACAGAAGGTAGGAGCCGTATGAAATGAAAATATCATGTACGGTTCTGGAACGGAGACCTTTTCAATAGAATGAACGACCGTAACGAATGCTGGCTCAATCGGAGGGAAATTATGCAGAAGCTTTACAGAATTATTATGAAGCTACGCGACCAGAAATGGATCCTTATGACCGAAGTTATATACTCTATAACATAGGCCTTATACATACAAGCAATGGAGAGCACACAAAAGCTTTGGAATATTATTTTCGAGCACTAGAACGAAATCCCTTTTTACCGCAAGCTTTTAATAATATGGCTGTGATCTGTCATTACGTGCGACTATCTCTACTATAGAAAAAAAAATAAATTAGCTAGTATCTACTAGAGAAAATAGGATTTCTACATATAAATCGTCAAAAACAACGATTTTTATCAGCTGTAGAAAATAAACAGATTTCAGGAAAATCAAAATAGGTAGAAAAAAGCCTTTACTTTTTATTCTATGGATAAAAAATCAAATTAATAAACGAAGCATCGTAAAGATCAATTAGCGACCTATTGTGTCGATAAAGTTAATAACTGCTTACTTATACCATGATAGAGGACATTAAGTTAGGAATCCACTTATGTAATAGAGTTGATCCACTAAGATATTAAGCAGCGGTGTAGTTTTAGATCCCAAAGATAGTAAGTCTTTTTTCTTATTGAGAAAATTCCTTTTCAAAGATTCTATAGCGATTTCCTATATGAAAATGAGATAGTTACCTCTCAGAAAATGATAAAAATCTATTTATGAGCTATATATGCTTTATTCTTCTGAAGGTGGGAAGAAAAGAAAAAACTGATTGATTATTAATCAAATCAGAGTTTGAAACTTACTGTAATTAACTTTTTCTTTTTTTATAATTAAAAATATAATGTAATAATATAATAAAAAAATGAAGAGAAATTGACTTATCCAATATAGAAGAAATCGGGATAAAAGAAATAAGAATAGATAGAAAAAAAAGAATATATTACTGAGCCGTATGAGGTAGGAAACTCTCAAGTACAGTTCTAAGGGAAAGAATTCTCTATTCCGACCGGGGAGAAAAGGCCATTCTAGAGAGCGATTCTGAAATTGCAGAAGCTTGGTCCAATCAAGCTGCTGAGTATTGGAAACAAGCTATAGCGCTTACTCCAAGCAATTATATTGAAGCACATAATTGGTTGAAGATTACAAAACGTTTCGAACTTAAATTAAGATAAGATTACTCTATATTTCTATTTTGAATTCACATTCAATTCATTAAAATGAATTTTATTTTTCATATTTATTAGAAAATAAAAAGATAGAAAAAAAAAAAAAAGAAACCTATTTTATAAAGAAAATATTCAAAAAAGGAAAATGGAGAAAAATTAAATGTCTTTTCCATAAAAACATATAAATAGGATGAACTCTACAATGAAAGAAGAGTTTGACATTAATACGAGCTAATGAGATTTTATTGGATTTAAAAAGATTGAATCATAAGAAATCACTATTTTTTTGGAATGAATATTGAATTCTTTATTTAAGAATGGGAAAAAAAGCAAGAAAGAATGGGAAGAAAAGCAAGAATCGTGGTTGGGGAGGTTCTAGTAGCAAAAGCCATTGGAATCGATATTTGATTAAGTAGAAAATAAAAAGATAGAAAAAAAAAAGAAACCTATTTTATAAAGAAAATATTCAAAAAAGGAAAATGGAGAAAAATTAAATGTCTTTTCCATAAAAACATATAAATAGGATGAACTCTACAATGAAAGAAGAGTTTGACCATCTATTAATACGAGCCAATGAGATTTTATGGGATTTAAAAAGATTGAATCATAATTATGATTCTTTTACCATTGAATCTTTTTTCGACAGTAAATTGGGTCGACTTCTTTACTTAAGCTTGGGTTTGAGGACGGTCCGGGATCTCGTGAATGTGGATGCTCTAGCTCTTGGGATAGGCATCTTCGAGTCCGATTTTTCGGACATGGATAGAAAAGAATTTTTGGGGAGTTTTGAAGCTCTTTACGAATTCCTTGAAAGCTATTAGTTAGAGCACCTCACCGTTTGAGAGGTAACCATAGAAATCACTATTTTTTTGGAATGAATATTGAATTCTTTATTTAAGAATGGGAAGAAAAGCAAGAAAGAATGGGAAGAAAAGCAAGAATCGTGGTTGGGAAAGTTCTAGTAGCAAAAGCCATTGGAATCGATATTTGATATATTGGAATAATTTGTTTTGTTATTGATTGACTCTAGTTGGATAAAAGAATAACTGAAAGAAAAGAAATCGAATCTATTAGTTATTTACAAAAAAAAATAGGATGAATATAATATGCCAATACCAAGAATACCTTATCTTGATTACGAGGATGTCTTAAAAAGTAATGTTTTAGATGAAAAACCGATTTGGATCGATATATATGAACGGCTTTACATAGAAAAAATACTCTTTCTATGCAAAGAAATTACGACACCTTTCGCCAATCGATTTATCGCTCTCTTATTACTGCTGAATTCGGAAACTGACGATTATAATGATACTGATATATATATATATATAAACTCTCTTGGTGGAGACGTACACCAATCAATAGCCATTTATGATATTATAAATGTTATGTTACCTGATGTGTGTACAATAGCTATGGGATTAGCTGCATCAGGAGCATCTTTGATCCTCTCCGGAGGAACAATTACTAGACGGGTAGCATACCCTAACGCTAGGATTTTGATTCACCAACCTAGAAGTGCCCCGACTAGCACAAATAAAAATAAATCTAAAAATATAGATTCCTTAATGATGGAGGCAGAAGATATGTTTGAACTTCGTAACACAATTGCGAATATTTATGCAGAAAACACAGGTAAACCTGTAGATGTTATACAGAAGGATCTGGAAAGAGACTATTTTATGTCGGCAACAGAAGCTCAAGATTATGGTATTATCGATCACATAGTAAAGTCCAAAATAAAATGAAATAAAATCCTGAGTGATCCGAGTGATTTTTTATAAATCTATTTCAAAGTTGAATTTTCCTTTTTTGAATATGGACTATTCCATATTCAAAAGAGGAAAATTGAGAAAAAAAACATCTGGTTAAGATCGATCGAAACAAAGAAATTGGATTCTGTATAGATATATACACAATATGCCAACTATTACACAACTTCTTAGAAACATAAGACAGCCAAAAAAAAATGGTAAGAAATCTCCCGCTCTTAAAGGATGTCCTCAGCGTCGAGGAACATGTGCTAGGGTGTATGTGCGACTCGTTCAGATCATGAATTCGAACAGATAAGAGAATTTTTCCAGTATCAACGACCAGTACTGATGAATAGGATAATAATATAAAGGTATATTTTATACCTAATTATTCTATACAAATTGATGGTTTCCATTGGCCAAAATCCAATCATTTTCGATTTGAAATAAGAAGTAATTCTCCATTGGTAGCAAAAAGTTATCCATTAAGCGGAAGAAATAGCATTACATTAAGCTGAAAGAACGGACTCACAGGGTTAGCTACCTAGCCAACTTTTCGAATGAAATGCCGTCACTGTATGGATAACTCTTAGTGTGAAAAGGGCTATTACTTTCTAATTAATAGGTAGAGCCGAAGAATATGAACTATACAAGTTCACAAAATCTTTTGAAAAAAAAGCTCCGGTGTATAGAGAGAACCTCACCGTTTGAAAGGTAACCATAGAAACGATGGAACCCACTATTTTTTTGGAATGAATATCGAATTCTTTATTTAAGAATGGGAAGAAAAGCAAGAATCGTGGTTGGGAAGGTTCTAGTAGCAAAAGCCATTGGAATCGATATTTGATATATTGGAATAATGTGTTTTGTTATTGATTGACCCTAGACGGATAAAAGAATAACTGAAAGAAAAGAAATTAAATCTATTAGTTATTTACAATAATAGGATGAATATAATATGCCTTTAGGTATACCAAAAGTACCTTATAAGTCTCGTTTTAACGAAAAACCTATTTGGATTGACATATACGAACGGCTTTACAAAGAAAGAACACTCTTTCTATGCAAAGAAATTACGACACCTTTCACCAATCGGTTTATCGTTCTCTTGTTACTGCTGAATTCGGAAACTTATTTTTATAATGATCCTGATATTTATATATATATGAACTCTCCCGGTGGAGGGGTACACGAATCACTAACCATTTATGATACTATAAAAACTATTTTACCTGATGTGTGTACAATAGCTATGGGAGCAACTGCATCAGTAGCATCTTTGATCCTGGCCGGAGGAACAATTACTAAACGGGTAGCATTGCCTCACGCTAGGATTTGTATTACCCAACCTAGAAGTGCTGCTACTAGCACAAATACAAATATAGATTCCTTAATAATAGAAGAAGAAGATACGCTTGAACTTCGTAACACAATTGCGGATATTTATGCAGGAAATACAGGTAAACCTGTGGATGTTATACAGAAAGATCTGGAAAGAGACTATGACTATTTTATGTCGGCAACAGAAGCTCAAGATTATGGTATTATTGATCGCGTAGCAAAGTTCAAAAAAGAAAATGAATAAAATCCTGAGTGATCTGAATGATTTTTTGTAAATCTATTTGAAACTCGAATTTTTCTTTTTTGAATATGGAGTATTCTATATTCAAAAAAGGAAAATTGAGAAAAATAACACCTGGTTAAGATCGATCTAAACCTATACTGTTTTATGATACCAAATTATTGTATATGAATATGGACCTTTTCAGATATTTGAAGCTTTTGAAACTCAAAGTCAAGAAAATGCTGTCAACGTTAAAAGAGCTCGGTCATGATTATGACAAATATAGGATTGATGCTTTTTTTGGCAGTAAATTGGGCCGACTCCTTTACTTAAACTTGGGTTTGAGGACGGTCCGCGATCTTGTGAATGCGGAGTCGGAAATTCTTGTTGATGCCATGCTAGATTTATCAGAATTGGATAGACGAGAATTTTCTGAGGTCTTTCAAGCTCTCTACGAATTCTTTGAAAGCTATTAAGAAGTTAGAGGACCTCACCCTTTGAAAGATAACCATTGAAAGATAACCATAGAAATGATGGAACCCACTATTTTTTTGGAATGAATATTGAATTCTTTATTTAAGAATGGGAAGAAAAGCAAGAATCGTGGTTGGGAAGGTTCTAGTAGCAAAAGCCATTGGAATCGATATTTGATATATTGGAATAATGTGTTTTGTTATTAATTGAAACTAGCCGGATAAAAGAATAACTGAAAGAAAAGAAATCAAATCTATTAGTTATTTACAAAAATAGGATGAATGGAATATGCCTTTAGGTATACCAAAAGTACGTTATCGCCGTTTTTTCGAGGATGAACCGACTTGGATTAGCATATACCAACGACTTTACATAGAAAGAGCACTCTTTCTATGCAAAGAAATTAAGACACTTTTCGCCAATCGGTTTATCGCTCTCTTGTTACAACTGGATTCGGAAACTGATGTTTATGATGATACTGATGCTGATACTGATATCACCATATATATAAACTCTGCCGGTGGAGGAGCAGAGGCAGCTATATCTATATATGATACAATGAGGTACATTGTACCTGATGTATGGACAGCTAATATGGGATTAGCTGCATCAGCAGCATCTTTGATTCTGGTGGGAGGAACAATTACTAAACGGGTAGCATACCCTAATGCTAAGGTGATGATTCACCAACCTAGCAGTGCCCGTGTTAAGGGAAATATACATTCCTTAAAAATAGAAGCAGAAGATATGCTTGAACTTCGTAACACAATTGCGGATATTTATGCAGAAAACACAGGTAAACCTGTAGATATTATACAGAAGGATCTGGAAAGAGACTATTTTATGTCGGCAACAGAAGCTCAAGATTATGGTATTATCGATGATATAGTGAAGTCCAAAAAAGAAAACGAAATAAAATCAAAAGAAAATGAAATAAAATCAAAAGAAAATGAAATAAAATTCTGAGTGATCCGAGTGATTTTTTGTAAATCTATTTCAAAGTCGAATTTTCCTTTTTTGAATATGGAGTATTTCATATTCAAAAAAGGAAAATTGAGAAAAATAACATCTGGTTAAGATCGAAAGAAAGAAATTGGATTCTGTATAGATATATACAAAATATGCCAACTATATACACAACTTCTTAGAAACATAAGACAGCAAAAAAAAAAATGGTAAGAAATCTCCCGCTCTTAAAGGGTGTCAGGACCGTGTGCTAGGGTGTATGTGTGGCTCATGAATTTGAACAGATAAGAGAATTTTTCCAGTATCAAGGAGCAGTGCTGATGAATAGGATAGTAACATAAAGGTATATTATATACCTAATTATTCTATCAAATTGATCGTTTCCATTGGTCAAAATCCAATCATTTTCGATTTGAAATAAGAAGTAATTCTCCATTAGTAGCAAAAAGTTATCCATTAAGCGGAGGAAATAGCATCACATTAAGCATGAAAGAACGGGGCTAACTACTTAGCCAACTTTTCGAATGAAATGCCGGATAACTCTTAGTGTGAAAAGAGCTATTACTTTCTAATTAATAGATAGAGCCAAAGAACTTGAACTATACAAGTTCACAAAATCTTTTGAAAAAGAAGCTCCGGTGTGAGGACCTCACCCTTTGAGAGGTAACCAGAAACCACTATTTTTTTGGAATGAATATCGAATTCTTTATTTAAGAATGGGAAGAAAAGCAAGAATCTTGGTTGGGAAGGTTCTAGTAGCAAAAGCCATCGGAATCGATATTTGATATATTGGAATAATGTGTTTTGTTATTGATTGACCCTAGACGGAGAAAAAAATAACTGAAAGAAAAGAAATCGAATCTATTAGTTATTTTATTCAATAAGATTGAATTTTATTCAATGAGCAGAGTGAAACGAGGATATATAGCTCGAAGACGTCGAAAAAAAAATCGTTCCCTTGTATCAGGTTTTAGAGGAGCTCATTCAAGACATACTCGAATGATTATTCAACAGAAAATGAGAGGTTTGTTTTACTCTCATCGAGATAGAGGCAGTAAAAAGAGGTATTTTCGCCGTTTGTGGATCACTAGAATAAATGCAGTAATTCGTGAAAACCAAACATTTGATAGTTATTGTAAGTTTATCCACAATCTGTATAAGAAGCAATCTTTTCTTAATCGTAAAATACTTTCACAAATATCTATATCAAATAAGATTGGTTTTTGTAAGATTTCTAATAAAATATTGAAACCTAATAAGGTTTGTTAAGAGATACTCCAATAATTTATTAGTAATGATTAAAACAGGATTTCCCGGGGAATGAACTCCGGGAAGATCCGGAATGAATTTTATTTTTCTTATTTATTAGAAAATAAAAAGATAGAAAATAAAAAGAAACCCATTAAAGAAATACAATTGATATTTAATCTAATCAAGAATTTGATTATAGCGAGGCTTTCCTCGAATATTTTTCTTATGTATTTGAAACTCGAATTTTCCTTTTTTGAATATGGAATACTCCATATTCAAAAAAGGAAAATTGAGAAAAATAACATCTGGTTAAGATTGATCTAAACCTATTTATTATTTATAAAATAAAAGTTTTTATTTTTATGGACCGCAGAAACCACTATTTTTTTGGAATGAATATCGAATTCTTTATTTAAGAATGGGAAGAAAAGTAAGAATCGTAGTTGGGAAGGTTCTAGTAGCAAAAGCCATTGGAATCAATATTTGATATATTGGAATAATGTGTCTTGTTATTGATTGACCCTAGCCGGATAAAAGAATCACTGAAAGAAAAGAAATAGAATCTATTAGTTATTTGTAATCAAAATAAAATACTAGAAAATGCCAATAAAAAAAAAGTAAAAACTTTCTTTTTATTATAAAAAGAAAAGTACTTTTTTTAGTAAAAAAATTCTAGTTGTGCTATTTTTAGTAATACTAGCTAGATATTGGGCATCCGTTATTAAACCCTTAATGCCTAGGCCTGCCTTTATTATTACTGATAATAGTGAAATCGAACCTATGACCAATAAACATCAATGGAAATCTGTTTCCTTTATGCGCCAATGTCGTAGTTTACATTATGGTCGTTTCATGCTATCCGAAGGTCCCCCTTTGATAATACATGCTATTATCCGAAGAGTTCCACTTCAGGAAGCACTAAGACGAATAGGATTTCTCTATTTAGATCGAGAGGGAGTAGTACGGAATCAACTAATTATGGGGAATCCTTTCTACCGAGAATTAACGCAAGATGATTTAAAATACGTGCGATTAATTCAACAAAAACATAGTCCGATACAAATAGAGAGTGAGGGATGTTATTCGTCGTCCTCGGACGACGAATAACAATTTGAACTGTTGTCTTCGGACGACAAGGAATCGGTTCAATTGGTTCAATGGATCCCACAAAATCCTTTATTTGAATTGGACCTCGATTTAGATCGACAGGGAGTAAGTTCGAATAAACAATCTGCTTACAATCCATTTTTTGAGGAATTTAGACCTGAAGATTTGGATGACGAGGAATTTGACCTCTTTAGTATTAATTTTGAAGTATTAGTTTTGAATCCTTCCTTTTTTAAAGGACTAATCCCTGGTTCGGCTCCGAGAGGAGGAACTCTCGGCTCCGTTTTAGGATTAGGTTCGAACTTTTTTTTTTTTTTTAAGGATTAGTCTATGGTTCGGTTCCGAGAGGAGGAACTCTCGGCTCCGTTTTAGGATTAGGTTGGAACCTGTCCTTTTTTAAAGGATTAGTCCAAGGTTTAGTCCAAGGGTCGGTTCCGAAAGGAGGAACTCGCGGCTCTGTTTCAGGATGAGTTTTTATTGATCTTCTTTTATTTCTGTTTTTCTTTTTGTCTCTTTTTTTTTTACGACGGTCTAAGATCTCGCGCCATTTTTTCTTAAAATGTAGTTCATTTTCAATAAAAGGTAATAAAGCTAAAAAACGAGCTTTTTTTATAGCATCAGTCATTAATCGTTGGTGTCTCAAGGTTAATTTAGTAACTCGTCTAGGTATGATTCTTCCTGCTAAACCAATAAATCGACTAATTGAATCTATATTCCTATAATGGATTTCTTTTCTTGATCCGATGTAAAAACGCATATTACGTTGGTTAAGAAAGTCTTTCGAATATTTAGAATATTTATAACGAAATTCAAATTCACGATGAATAAAAAGGTATTTCCGAAGAGAAATATATTGATACATTTTCCGTAAACGAGATTTTTTGGATTTAGGAAAATCTTGTCTGAATTTATGAAAAGGGTTGTTGAATTTACCAACAAGTTGCTTAGCTTTATGAACAAAAGGTTGCTTAGCTTTACGAATAAGAGGTTGCTTAGCAAGAGATTGCTTAGCTTTACGAATACGAAGAGGTTGTTTAAATGTATCCATGGTTTATTTCTTATCTCTAAAATTTGATTTCTTGATTCATTTAAGATCCAACTAAAATAGGTTTTGATTCAGATATCATTTTCTTAATTTCATTTATATATATAAATATATATATATATTTATATATATATTGAATATATACAAATGATATAATCTCCACGTTAAAATGAGATTAGGTTTAATAGATATTCTTTCCATTTATATATATATGTATATTTTATATATATAATAATATGGTAAGTTCTTACTTTATTTATTACTTTCAAAAACTTATTTATTGCTTTCAAAAATAGAAAACATGATGTTTGTTTTCTTTGATCTATTTCTTTATTTTTATTTCCCTATGAGTCGTATGTTTGTTACAATAGCGACAAAATTTTCTCAATTCTAATAAATTGAGTGTATTAGAACGATTCTTTTGAGTAATATATCTAGAAATACCCATTGATTTCTTATTAATACTTCTTCGAACACAACTAGTACATTCCAAAAAAACTCTGACTCTTACATCCTTCCCTTTAGCCATGAACCTCCTTTATATCTTTTAATTCGTTTAACTTAAACTCTCCTATTTTCGGTTTTTGAATCGAAAAAGAAGAAAAAATCAGTAAGAATTCTTAACTAGTTATTACATTTCTAAAGATTTTTTTGACATAAAATTATCTAGTTAATTTAATATGTATTATTTTAATTAATAAAAAATAGAATAAAAATTAAGTAATAGAATTTCTTTCTAAATTATCTAGTTTGATTGGAAATCTTTATAACTTACTTATTTCAGTCTCTTCTTTTCAATTATTATTTCGTCTAGCTTACGCTAGACTAATAAATCCCGTTTTTTCCAAAATTTGATCTTGAGTGGGCTTACTGGATTTCTATTCACTGGGTTTTGGATGAGCTAAACTTATATCTTTTATCTATCGTAAAGATTTGAAAAAAGAATCGTCACATGGAATTCTATTCTCCTTCATTTCTTCACATATTAATAACTAAAATCAAAAAAAAGGAAATGATAAAGCATCTGGGAATAAACGATTTATTTCTATTAATAGACCTGCTAAAGAAACAAACCATAGAGTACTTATCACAGGTGCCACAGAGAGATATGTCTTTATATCTTGCATTGCAAATTCTCTTTCATTATTTTATTGGAATACATGTATGGTCAGATGCTTTAGTTCAAGATTTTTTGAACTGATTTTTCCTTTTTTTTACCCTCAATTCCTATCTAAAATGGATATGTACAATGAACCCATAGATAAGAATTTCCTGTCCCACCTAACAAACAAAAGAAAGAAGTCCAGCATTACTGCTCAAATATGAAATTTTCATTTATAGGTTAGATTGCGTTTCAGATGTATATTATTTATTATAGTATTATAGTAAGTATTACAGTAATAAATGACAAGAAACTTTTCTATATATATAGAAGAAAATGATCATATATATGGAAAATAAGACAAGGATTTTGTAAAATAACACTGTACAGCAAGTTCGAAAAGGGGTGTAGCGCAGCTTGGTAGCGCGTTTGTTTTGGGTACAAAATGTCACAGGTTCAAATCCTGTCATCCCTACCTATTACTTTTGCTATGGGAAGTGAAGAGGAATTCATTAAGATCGTGGATTTGCGGATACTATATGTATAAGAAATGCGTTATGATAGAAATAGAAAAAGCGCTCTTAGTTCAGTTCGGTAGAACGCGGGTCTCCAAAACCCGATGTCGTAGGTTCAAATCCTACAGAGCGTGATTTCGTCTATACAAAAACAAAACGAAGTCAAATTCAAATTGAAATTGAACCTCGGCTTCGAAAAAAGTCAATAAAACAAAAAAGAAAATTGATTAAATCAAAGGTCCAACTGATCACCACGTCTGTATTGTAAATATGCAGTTACAAATAATCCTGCTAAAGTGATAGGAATTAGGCCTAAGACAATTCCAAATAGAGAAACTTCAATCATTTTGGTTTGAGCAGATAAAAAAGGTTAAGATCTATCTTTAAATAATAATCTGAATTATCCATGAATCTCAATATTATCCATGAATCTCAATGACCAAGAAAATAATTGGCAATTTTTGCAGAAAGAGCCAT